AGAGAAATCTACGATCAAAGATAGAACGAGATCCATTTTCCATCATCTCTAAGGGATTCCTTGGTTCGGGCCGAAGAAGCGAGGATCCCACCAAAGCGCCTTCTACTACTTCTAATAGGCCATCAACTAGATCAGAATCCGTCTCAACGAGTCTATAAGAAGTGATCCAATTTTTTTCATCGGGTCCGGGTAGAGACCAAAGATCTTGAGCGATCGATCCGGCAGAACAACTCAAAAGATAAAGAAGTATCGTTAATTTCTTCATGTTCGTTCCAAGTTCGAAGAACCATTTGTACAAATAAGGATCCCCTTCGTAACATGATTGCTTCTTCATATAGATAGATATAGGATCTATAAGGCAGCAATTATTTATAAGTACATTTTGTGCAACAGCCCTTCCTATCTGATAGAAAAGGATCCCATGATCCGGAACCGGTCTTACATGGGCTCGCAACTCCCAAGTTTGTCTATGAAGAGCGAATCTAATTGTATTAGTGTCTATAATTGATTTCTTCTGTGTAATACTAATCGATAGGGCCTCATTGGTAATTGCTACAAGATCTCGTGCATTGTAACCCATGGCTATGGACCCGAATCCATTAGTATGGAACATTTTCTTTTCCAAGTGAAATCCCCTAGTATATGAAAGGGTGAAAACGTGCTTTCGTTGTTGTGGAATAAGAAGCCTTCGTATCTTAATGCATGTATTTAATTTATTCGGAGCTATTAGAGCGGGATCCACTTTTTGGGGAATATGAGTCGAAGCAATAACAAGAATATCTCTAGTGGACCGTCTTTCACAATCCCCGGAGAGATAGTTCAATAATAAACCGAGGGACTCCGACTCATCCACATACAGATCATGAATGTTTGGAATCCATACTATGCAAGGAGACATTGTTCTTGCCAATTCGAATTGCAAGTTGATAGAAGCTAGGTCTATTTCCAACTCGATGATATACCTAAGCATCTCATCATCCACCGTATACTCCTCCCTCAGCTCCGGGTCCGAGTCCAAGTTCGAATAAATAGAGTCGCGATCATCAATACCATCAATATCCACATCTTTAAGCGCACCCATATAGTCCTTAGCAGGATCGCTATCATCATCAATACCATCAATATCCACAGCATCAAGCGCACCCATATAGTCCTCCGGATCGAGATCATCAATAACTATTTTCAAATCCAGCTTGTTCAGAAATACCGTAATGAAAGGAAGATAGGAGTTTGTCGCTAGGGATTTGACCAAATAGGATCGTCCAGTTCCTATAGGACCTATCACTAAAATACCCCTAGAGGGGGATAGGGCTAGGCGGAACGAAAAGGTTTTTTGTTTTCCATGAGATGGGAAATGAAAACTATTAGCCCCACACGAGGTTTGTGAATAAGTGATTGTCTGATAATGAGCAAGGAATATCCGTCTTTCTGCTAAACAGGATGTATTGAACTCATAATTCATTAGATCCTTTTGATGAATGTCAACTACGTATCGTAAGTAAATTGCTCCCGCTTGTTCAAACATTTGATAACCATAGTCACTCTTTACTAAATGATCAATATGAGTCAGACTCCATAGAATTTTATCAATCCCTTTTTCTGGCCTTAAGGTGGAGAAATGAAACGAGTAAACTCGCTCTTTATCCAAAAACCAATCACAGGTCTCGATCCAGGATTCTATTTCATCATGAGTCTGAAACCTTTGTCCTTTTCTTATCCATGAATAGATCTCTTTACTTGTATGACTTAGATGTCTCGTATTTCTCGAAAAAGTGATTCGATTGATGGGATTTGGTATGATACTTAGGAGATCGATGAGATTGAAAAATATCTTCTGTATAAATTTGACCCCATAAACGGGACCACCACCAAATAGCGCAAAACCCAGTATTTCTGCTAGAAAATCTTCGAATTGTTCCCGAGCAACTAGAAAGAGATTCTTTAACCAGAAAGAATTCGGTTCAGGTTTAGGATACCCATCCACAAGTTTGTACACCCCAATCGTGTATGATGGAATCGTCAAAGATTTTATCCTCTCGAACTCTGTCTGTAACTCACTAGAGTCTAGGGAAACAGAGAAAAGAAGTACCTGAACGAGACATCCAGCAAGAAGAAGAAGTAAAAGGCTTGAATAGAGGAACTCCCGAACATTTGGCGAGCTCAGATGTGTCGATATCAACGGTGACTCATTATTTCGATGAATCATTTCTTCGACCCGAAGAAGCCTACGGAAACACTTCCATGAAATATCACTTGAAATCTCACTTATCGGTGCCCACAATCCCCACAATTTTAGCTTAAGAGCTCGCCATTTTAGCTTAAGAATTCGCCATCCTGATCTGTGCATAATATAATGAAAATTGGATACAAATTTGTGACTGCTACTTAGCATCGGCAATAGGTCTGAAAAAGCATCTAAAAATATCAAATTTAGATATTTGTACCCTGTCGAAGTAAAGAACCATGGCATATATGTTTGGAATAGATTCCATTTTGAGAG